CCCGAAGGTTCACAAGCGGCTGAATATTTATTCCAGAAGGGCTTATTCGACCTAATCGTACCCCGCAATCTTTTAAAAAGCGTTCTGAGTGAGTTATTTAAGCTCCATGCCTTCTTTCCGTTGAATTCCAATTCAATCAAGTAGAGCGCACCAAGTTCAATTATTTTATTTGTAGCAAACAAGTAGTTAGCTTATCGGAATCAAAGTAACTAAGACTGGAGTTTTCTTTGGTGACCTAAGATCTAATTGTAGAAAGAATCAAAAGTTGCGGATAACTCTTTTTTTTTACCCGGATTCCCGATTACTAATTAAGAAGTCTCTATCAACAAGATAAAAACGTGAGTTCTTCCTTTCGTGAAATTAGGCAAATAAAACGAATTTCGTCTTACGTATATAATCAAATTCAAATTATAGAAAAAATAGATATATAGTTTTGTATCTTTCTCCATCTCCCGAAAATCCCATTTTCACTAAAAATCCCGGCTGTGTCGCATTCTAACGAATCTTTCGATAATTTGTAAGAAACTCTTTCTTTATTAAATTCGAAGACAAGAACAAAACACAAAGAAATGAAGAAAAAGAATAAAATGGATTATCATATGTATCTTTTCATGTAGATAGATGAATAAGTCCATTTATTTAGTTCTACATTCCTTGGACTTATTCTATATACTCACTTAGATACTTATATCTCTAATGAGAATTTTAAGAATTTTCAAATTGAATTAATTAATAATAACTACGAATTCATAATAATTACAATTATTAATTATAATTAGTATAAATAAAAAATATGATATTTAAAAAAAAAATAAGAACAGGTACAAATAGTAAATCGAGGTACCCATTTTATGACAACTTTCCATTTTCCCTCTATTTTTGTGCCCTTAGTAGGCCTAGTATTTCCGGCAATTGCAATGGCTTCTTTATTTCTTCATGTTCAAAAAAACAAGATTGTTTAGATCTGAGGGGACCCCATCTCATCCTTTGAAACTTAGACTTGTAGCCTAACACAGATATTTATTTCGGGAAATATGGTAGAACATGCGATTTCCGCCAAACATAAAGGAAAGGCTCTTGGACCTGCAGAAAATGATCTATGGGTAACTGAATTCTAGCTCTTTTCAAATAGATCAGGATCGCCGGATGCCTAAAATGTAAAGTTGGTGGATCTATATGTATATCAATATGTATATTGGGATCATATATCATATGAAGGGTATGTTCTTATTTTAGATCTAACCAATTTGATGAATTACTCCTAAAGGCTCCCATCAAATCAAACTAGTGCTAGTTCACACTAGTGCTAGTTGATGAGAGTTCATTCGGAAACAAAAAAAAAAGTAAAGTCAAAATCATTTGGGGTATTCTATCAATTCCAATAAAATGCAATCGGATCAAGTATGAGTTGGCGATCAGAACATATATGGATAGAACTTATAACGGGGTCTCGAAAACTAAGTAATTTTTGCTGGGCCCTTATCGTTTTTTTAGGTTCATTAGGATTCTTGTTGGTTGGAACTTCCAGTTATCTTGGTAGAAATTTGATATCTTTTGTTCCGTCTCAGCAAATCATTTTTTTTCCACAAGGGATCGTGATGTCTTTCTACGGGATCGCGGGCCTTTTTATTAGTTCCTATTTGTGGTGCACAATTTCCTGGAATGTAGGTAGTGGTTATGATCGATTCGATAGAAAGGAAGGAATAGTGTGTATTTTTCGTTGGGGATTTCCTGGAAAAAATCGTCGCATATTCCTCCGATTCCTTATAAAAGATATTCAATCCGTTAGAATAGAAGTTAAAGAGGGTATTTATACTCGTCGTGTCCTTTATATGGACATCAGAGGCCGGGGGGCTATTCCGTTGACCCGTACTGATGAGAATTTGACTCCACGAGAAATTGAACAAAAAGCCGCGGAATTGGCCTATTTCTTGCGCGTACCAATTGAAGTCTTTTGAGAAAAGGAACTGGGCTGAAGAACGAATGCTTTCTCAGCAGGAGGGAAAAATGCAAGAATCCTGTTTTTTTCTATAACTAAGTGATACTTTCGATGCAGATAAATCATATCTTGCAAATTACTTTCTTTTTGTCAATCGACCTTTTTTTATCCTTTCATTTGTGTTCTTTACTACCCAATAATGGGTTTTCTTAAAAATAATAACTGGCCCGTTTCTGTCTTGTTTTGCCGCTCATTTTTTGGATCATCACAATGTCTTTCTCTCAATTATTCTATTCTTGACTATGGGGAATCGTTGGAATTTTTTTGAAATATTGGATATTTTGATAGAAAAGGAGTTCTTTCGTCTCAAAATCTCAATAATATTCATTCCTTAAAGGACTTTTTTTGGTCATTCATCGAAAGTAGACACTTGTTTGGAATTTGATGAATTGAGATATCTGGAAACATGATTTTGTATTATTTCTTCAGTCGAATTCGAAGTGGAGTCTTAGTCTATTTCTGTATTCTTTCTAGATTCAAACAAAATCACAAAAAAATAGATTCATAGGTTTGATACCTTGTCTAGAACTCATGTTTGAAAGAAATATTCGATCACATAGAGTCGACAAATGAAGTGGGTTAATTACAAATTCACAGGTGAAAAATGGCAAAAAAGAAAGCATTCACTCCTCTTTTGTATCTTGCATCTATAGTATTTCTGCCCTGGTGGATTTCTCTCTCATTTACTAAAAGTATGGAATCTTTGGTTACTAATTGGTCGAATACTGGTCAATCCGAAATTTTTTTGAATGATCTTCAAGAAAAAAGTATTCTAGAAAAGTTTATAGAATTAGAGGAAATCCTCTTCTTGGAAGAAATGATCAAGGAATACCCGGAGACACATCTACAAAAGATTCCTATAGGAATCCACAAAGAAACGATCCAATTAATCAAGATACACAATGAGGATCGTATCCATACGATTTTGCACTTCTCAACAAATATAATCTGTTTTGTTATTCTAAGCGTTTATTCTATTTTAGGTAATGAAGAACTTGTTATTCTTAACTCTTGGGCTCAGGAAGTCCTATATAACTTAAGTGATACAGTAAAAGCTTTTTTGATTCTTTTATTAACCGATTTATGTATCGGATTTCATTCACCCCACGGTTGGGAACTAATGATTGGTTCTGTCTACAAAGATTTTGGATTTGGTCATAATGATCAAATTATATCTGGTCTTGTTTCCACTTTTCCAGTTATTCTCGATACTATTTTTAAATATTGGATTTTTCGTTATTTAAATCGTGTATCTCCGTCACTTGTAGTTATTTATCATTCAATGAATGATTGATAAATGATCCACCAATATGAATCCAATTAGAATGTTTCTTACTTTGTAGTTCTACATAAGTATTAAAAACTTTCTATGCGGGGGATTTTCATACTTTTCATACTATAGTATTCTAGTAGTATTCTAGTAAAATGATTCCAATAAATAGCAGAATCGTGGACAGGGAACTATACTGGCGACCTACCCAATTTATTGTATAAATTTTCGGATCAATGATTAGACCATGCAAACTAGAAATACTTTTTCTTGGATAAACGAACATATTACTCGATCTATTTCCCTATCTCTCATGATATATATCATAACTCGGACATCCATTTCAAGTGCATATCCCATTTTTGCGCAGCAGGGTTATGAAAATCCACGAGAAGCGACCGGGCGTATTGTATGTGCCAATTGCCATTTAGCTAATAAGCCTGTGGATATTGAGGTTCCACAAGCGGTACTTCCTGATACTGTATTTGAAGCAGTTGTTCGAATTCCTTATGATAAGCAAGTGAAACAAGTTCTTGCTAATGGTAAGAAAGGGGGTTTGAACGTGGGGGCTGTTCTTATTTTACCGGAGGGGTTTGAATTGGCCCCTTCCGATCGTATTTCTCCCGAGATGAAAGAAAAGATAGGCAATTTGTCTTTTCAGAGCTATCGCCCTAATAAAAAAAATATTCTTGTGATAGGGCCTGTCCCTGGTCAGAAATATAGTGAAATCGCCTTTCCTATTCTTTCCCCCGATCCCGCTACTAAGAAAGACGTTCACTTCTTAAAATATCCTATATACGTAGGGGGGAATAGGGGAAGGGGTCAAATTTATCCCGACGGAAGCAAGAGTAACAATACGGTTTATAATGCTACAGGAGCGGGCATAGTAAGTAAAATCATACGAAAAGAAAAAGGGGGATATGAAATAACCATAACAGATCCATCGGATGGACGTCAAGTGGTTGATATTATCCCTCCAGGACCCGAAGTTCTTGTTTCAGAGGGTGAATCCATCAAATTGGATCAACCATTAACGAGTAATCCTAATGTGGGTGGGTTTGGTCAGGGAGATGCAGAAATAGTACTTCAAGATCCATTACGTGTCCAAGGTCTTTTGGTCTTCTTGGCGTCTGTTATTTTGGCACAAATCTTTTTAGTTCTTAAAAAGAAACAGTTCGAGAAGGTTCAATTGGCCGAAATGAATTTCTAGACTCGCGGATTTATCGACATCAGGTTCGTAAAAAGAACAAAATTTTTGTTGTCAATTATGTATGATCACAAAAAATCAATTCTGAAAAACCTTTTATTTATTTACCTGCTCTTTTTCTACGAGCTTGGGGGAATCCCTTGTACCGCATTCCTAGTCATAATAGGTATATTTTTGTTTGAAGAAGACTATTTTATTTGACTTTATGACTTTACCACCCCTTTCTTTGTTTTTTTTAGCCAAATTGATAGGACTATGTTACTATTGCCAGATTTTAATGTCATAAAATGGATCCCCTTTATTCTATTTCAAATAGAATAAAATTGGGATAGATATTAGCATAAGTAAGCGGGTAATAGAACGAACTAGAAATGCGGGGAACAAATAATTCTAGGAGGCATTATTTGTCTTCCTAGTCTTCGACACAAGAAAAGGAATTTTCTACACCCCTTTCTTGTGTCGTTCTTGTGTCGAAAGGGTAATGGTTTTTGATCCTGTTCGTCAAAAAAAAAATTCCTAGTCTT